CAGAAATAATTGGATTCATGATAAGTTTCTCCTATTCCAAATAAAATAAAGAAAAAAATAGTTAATAATATAATCAACCAAGAAATTATGAATTTCTTATTTCATTCTTCCTATTTATCTTTATCTAGTCGAAGTGTAATTCAAAATTTCAAACTGAATTACTTCTATTTTTTTTTTTCGTTTCTACCCATGTAGTTTTTTGTAAATACATACCATTTTTGTTCTTATCTTAAATTTTCGAACCTTTCTTGAAATTCTTCGTTCTTTCTTTTTCTTTATTTCATTTTTTTAGTCATTCCATAATTCAATTCACAATTACAACAGATGAAAGGGAAGGGCTTTGTTTTTTGAATCCCATCTAAATTTAGAGTAGTCGCAGGACAAATTTAGATATATAGTCATATATAACGAGTGAATATCTAATATGACATATACATGTGTTTCTTCCATACCGTAAACCGATTAGTTAAACCAATTAGTTGTGTCTTAGATTCAATCGGATTCAAGAATCATTCTTTGAAACCTCCAAAAAAGAAAGAGTTGTCTTATAGCGATTAGATTATATATACACCTAGTTCGACCCTCTCACCCTACCCTTTATTTTTTTACAATTCCTGGTAATTTTTTAAATTTTATTATTATCTTACACTAAATCATATACTTATTTTATTTATACCTTATCCTTATTGCATCTTTTTGGGGGGGGGGTTGTGGATAATCCTTTTGATTCTTATTGAAATTTTGAAAAATTTCTTTCTATTTTTTTATTGATGTTCCTTAAGTAGATTATCGTGAGCCGCACATACTTTGTGAAGGGCTAAACTAAAAAAAAAGACTATTTCGATAACTAGTCAATGATGTCCTTCCATGGATTCACCTATATAAGCCGCAGCTAAAGTAGCAAAAATAAGAGCTTGAATACCGCTTGTAAATAATCCAAGGAACATAACAGGTATAGGAACTACTAAAGGTACTAACGAAACAAGAACAACAACTACTAATTCATCAGCTAATATATTTCCGAAAAGTCGAAAACTAAGCGATAAGGGTTTTGTGAAATCTTCTAAGATGTTAATCGGTAAAAGGATTGGAGTTGGTTGGATATATTTACCAAAATAAGCCAATCCCTTTTTTGAAATACCCGCATAGAAATATGCTACTGACGTAAGTAAAGCTAATGCAACAGTAGTATTTATATCATTTGTGGGTGCAGCTAATTCTCCATGAGGTAACTTTATGATTTTCCAAGGCAAAAGAGCCCCTGACCAATTCGAAACAAAAATAAATAGAAACAGAGTTCCAATAAAAGGAACCCACGGACCATATTCTTCTCCAATCTGAGTTTTACTCACGTCTCGAATGAATTCAAGGACATATTCAAAGAAATTCTGACCGGAAGTAGGAATAGTTTGCGGATTTCGAACAACTAGAATGGTTGAAACTAATAAGATAGCAATTACAACCCAAGAGGTAATAAGTACTTGAGCATGCACTTGAAAATCCCCTATTTGCCAATAGAAATGTTGACCTACTTCCACAGCAGATATATCGTATAATCTGTTTAATGTGTTCATGGAACATAATAGAACATTCATATTGCCCTGCCCTCTAAAATAAAAAAAATATAACTTGAAAGGGAATTATTTTGATTCAACCATTTCCTTTTTTACTTTCATCTTCTATTTTGAATACCTACTCATCACATAATATTTCTGTTTGTTCTTTTTATCTTTTTTTTCTTTTTGCACAATTTTGTAATGGTATAATAACCGATTACATAAATCTACGAACCCCCCCAAAAAAATCTAAAAATTTATTTATCTTATTATTAATCAAGAATCTTGTATATAGCTAGAACGACCCTCACAAATTGCAAATACCAATTTGTTAAGAATGAATCGGATTGAAGCTATAGCATCATCATTAGCTGGAATCGAAATATCTGCGAGATCTGGGTCACAATTTGTATCGATTAAACAAATCGTTGGAATTCCCAAAGTGATACATTCTCGAAGAGCCGTATATTCTTCTTGCTGATCAATGATTATTACAATATCGGGTAACCCCGTCATATATTTTATGCCGCCCAGATATGTTTCCAAATGAGATAATTGTCTCTTCAACATAGCAGCATCTCTTTTTGGAAGACGGTTGAGTTTCCCCGTCTTTTGCTCCGTTCTCAAGTCCCTTAACTTACGAAGTCTCGTTTCGGTAGTATACCAATTCGTTAACATACCACCGAGCCATTTTTTATTAACATAATGACATCGAGCTCTTATTGCAGCCCGTGTTACTGAATCGACTGCTTTTTTTTTGGTACCAACAATTAAGAATTGTTTTCCTCTGCTTGCTGCATCAAAAACCAAATCACAAGCTTCTGATAAAAAACGAGCAGTTCGAGTAAGATTTGTAATATGAATACCTTTACGCTTTGCGGATATATAAGGTGCCATTCGAGGATTCCATTTCCTAGTCTCATGGCCAAAATGAACTCCTGCTTCCATCATCTCTTCAAAAGTTATGTTCCAATATCTTTTTGTCATTTATCCCCACACTTTTTTTAAAAAAAAAAAGATTGAAAAAAAAAGAAACCAGGTATCCTGAAATAGAAATAAATAATTGTTCCGACGGAACCTTCTCTTTTCTTGAAGATTGGCCATTAATACATAATCAGGCCATTCATTTTTTTCTATTTATTATGATTTTATTATTTATTATACTTCTTTATTATACTTACTTGATTACCAAATCAAATGACTGCATTTAAAGGGATGAATCTAATCTGCTTTTAGGAAGCATTAAATCCTAGATTTCTAATGTATCACATAAATTCTTTGAAATGAAAAAAATCAAAGAATTTTTTTGTGATGGAACAAAAGATTTCTAATTTCTACTTCGAACAAATTCTTTTTTTTTTCCAAGGTAATCTTGTTATGTTGCCTTGACCGCGAACGGTGCATTATTCTTTTGAATCCGGTACCGACGGGTATCATTCCCCCTAAAACAACATTCTCTTTAAGACCTCTCAACCAATCGATACGCCCCCGAAGAGCGGCTTTTGCTAAAACTCTAGCAGTTTCTTGAAAACTCGCTTCGGATATGAAACTTTGAGTATTCAGAGATGTTTTTGTTATTCCCAATAATAAAGCTCGGTAACAAATCGCTTCTTCCAAGGCACGCCCCGTTCGTTCGGCTCGCAACAATCCAATTAGTTCGCCAGGTAAAAAGACATTAGACATTCCATCTTCTGAAACCAAGACTTTGGATGTTATTTGACGCACAATAATCTCTATATGTCTATTATGGATGTGTACTCCCTGGGATCGATAAACCTTTTGGATTTTATTAACCAAAGAAATACGACTTTGCGCGATAGTTAGCTCAGTACCAATCAAGAATCCCCAAGGAATGCCGAGAATTCTTGTTATACACTCGTTCCAAGCATCAATTCTTTTTTCTAGATTCATCGATATTGAATCAATCGAACGTATTTCTAATATCTGTTCCACTTTTGGAAGACCTTGTGTTATATCACTTGATCTCGATTTTTCATATATAAATGTAACGAATATATCTCCTTCATAAAGGATTTCTCCATAATGGCCATGAATGGTTGTTCCTGGAGTTGCCAAATAAGGGTTAGCCGATCTTATTATTACAGAATCCATTTGAACAGTTAGAACTTGACCCGATTTTAGTTTTAGGTGTGGTCCATTTTTCGTTTGAGCTATGCATATATTTTCACAAATAAATTGTCCAAGACTAATTATTGGAAACGTTTTTTCACAATAATTATGATGGAGAAAATACCAATTCAAATGGAATGGATTTAAAACGATGTTACTGTATAGATCGGGTTTAAAAATATTCTCATTTTCGTCCATTAAATAATATTTAATTACTTGAAAAGTTTCCTTGAATTTGTCAAGTTGCAAATCTTTATTCATTGAGATCTGATTATGAGTTATTGAACGGTAAAATGAATAAAGATTTGCAATTTGAAGGGCTATTCCTAAAGGGCCTAACGAATTCTTAATTGGAATCATAGAATCTTTTTTCAATTTCTTAATTCCTTTTCTTATCCCTATCCCATTGTGATATTTTACGTTGTTGAATGGTCTCATTTGAAAACAATTAGATGATGACAAAATCATCAAAGATCGGCATTCCTTATTTCTATTCAACAACATACGAATAGTTCCTTGATTTTGGCTACGTGATTGTTGAATTTTTGCCTTCGAATGAATAGATAAAAATGGATTGATATTGATCCGATCCGATTCATTATCTGAGATACATCCTAAACCAGATGAGTCATTCCTTTTTCTGATATATGAAGTATGAGATTTCACTAAGTCAATTCTTAGGAAATACTCAATCAAACCATTTGTACTTACTTCAACAAAGGAAGCGAGGGCCTCCTCAATAGAAGAACCTTTTTTGTCTTGATCCCAATTCAAGACTAAACAAGTCCGAACTAATTGAATCCTTGTGTCGGAAATTCCCCGAATGGATTTTCCATTTCCATAAAGAATATAATTGAGAACTTTAAGTTCCAGATTATCCCTTTCCTGGAACAGATCTTGGGGAAAAAGTTTTACAAAATGGATACTGTCCGGTATTTCATATAGAATGACAGGTCGAACCAAAACAAAACTCTTTTTCTTGGTAGTTGCGATCCATTGGACATAGGTCCAATTGTTCATTTTTTTTGATTCCTTCCATTTTTTTTTTACCGTTCCGGGTGGTATCAAGATGGCACTGTGTCGGGATATCTTATCCGTCTCTCCGGGAAAATGGATATTTCCAGAAAAGATTTTTAATTCCATTTTTTTTTTTTTCTTTTCTAATCGGACCAATCCACCTACTCGACTTCTTATATTGAAAGTGATTGGTGTTCCTATTCCAACGAGACTATTATTCCGTACCATTATGGAAGAAGATTCGGGTAAAATATGCACTTCTTCGGGAATAAAAAAAAATCGATCTACTTTGATTTGAGATTTTGGCTTTAATTCCTTGATTCCTCGATACTCAATGAAATCTTCTTTTTGAAAAATAGAATGAATTCCTATAGTTCTATATTTAGTAATTCCCGAACTCTGTCTTCTGTATTGAGGATCATCGAAATAAGCAAAAATACTATTTCTTTGAAAAATACCATTGATAGGTATTTCAATCGAGACACCGGAAGGGGGCATTAGTTCGTTCTTTCGTTCTTGAATCGGTTGGAATGGAAATGGAATAAGAAATCTATTTCTTCGCCTTTTTGCCAATAAAGAAAAAGTATCATGAAAAATAGTAGGATACATCAAATGACAATGATCCGTACATATGATTTTATTAAATATGGAATAATCGGTAATCCCCCCTTCTTTTGTACCAAAAGTATTGAAACTAAATAAATTATGTTTTACTTGATCATTACTTACTAAAGGGTTAGAAATCTTTCTTTTTCCGGTAGAAAGAGAATGGATGTGAATTTGATCTTGATCCTTGCGAAGTAAAAAATGGATTGCATCAGACCTGCACGACTTTCCTGATAATATCCATAAATGACTTGTTTTTGGTGAGATATGTACATTACTATACATAAATTCTGATGCATGGTACACATCGGTACTCCAATGCATTTCCCCTTCTGAGTCAGAATAAATATGTTTTCGAACCCTTTCTTTCAAATTAAAAGTATATGTTCCCGCGCGGATCTCAGCAATCACTTGTTCTGATTTTACATATTGATCATTTTGAACTAATAGAAAACTTTTTGGTGGAATAATCACGTTATGTATAATATCGTCACTTTCAATAGTTACATACAAGTCTATATCACATAGAAAAGCAGGATATCCATGACGTGTACGTGTAGGGTGAACTAAATCCTCATTCAATTTGATTTTTCCATTCGAGGGGGCTCGAACATATTCTGCAGTACCCCCTGTGAATACTCCACCAGTATGAAAAGTTCTTAATGTTAGTTGAGTGCCCGGTTCTCCAATAGATTGACCAGCAATAATACCTACAGCTTCTCCTAATTCTACCAGGTCCCCATGAATAGGACTCCGGCCATAACACAATCGGCAGATCCAAGACGTATTCCTACAGGTAAAGGGGGTTCGAATAAATATTGGTTGTGTTTGAAAAGTTATGAATCGATTGATAAGTCCAATTCCAATATCTTGATTTCTAACGACAATGCATCGTGAACCTATATATATATCGTCTGCTAATACACGACCAATTAATGTTTGTACCAAGATTCTTTCTGGCATCATTCCATTTCGGGTATTCACAGAAATCCCTCTAATGGTACCGCAATCTGTTCGACGTACAACAATGTGTTGAACCACTTCAACAAGTCTACGTGTAAGATATCCAGCATCGGATGTTCGTACAGCAGTATCGACAACCCCTTTGCGGGCTCCGTAGCAAGAAATGATATATTCTGTTAAAGACAGTCCTTCACGTAAATTGCTTTGAATGGGTAAATCAATCATTTGTCCTTGTGGATCTGACATTAATCCCCTCATTCCTACTAATTGGTGCACTTGAGATGCATTTCCTCTAGCTCCTGAAAAAGACATTATATGGACGGGATTAAAAGGGTCAGTCATCCTAAAATTAGGATTCATTTCTTGTCGCAAATATTCGCTCGTAGCATACCATATTTCAATGGATTGGCGTAATTTTTCTACCGCATGTACATTCCCATAATGATTATGTTTTTCCAAAATAAAACTTTGTTGTTCAGCATCTTGGACTAGCCATCCTTTAGAAGGTATTGTTAAAAGATCATCAATTCCTAATGAAATAGATGTAGCAGTAGCTTGATGGAACCCTAGAGTCTTTACTTGATCCAGGATGTGTGATGTATATGCCATTCCGAAATGATCTATTAATCTGCGAATAAGTCGTTTAATGGCAGTTCCACCTATCACGTTATTGTGAATGACTAGATTGGCCCGTTCTGCCATAAGTACCTCCATATTCCACTCAGTGGGATTCGGTTCGACAATGGATTTGAGTGAATGATTGGAAAACTTCCTTTTCTTTATCTTTATTCACGTAGAAGATTGAAAAGATCCTAGTTGAATCGAGAAGACCTGAATTTACACCAGTCTTCTAAATTTACCTAGCTTAGATACCAACACCAACCATCTATATGATTAGATACTATATGAATAGGCCCGACAAAAACCTTGTATAGCTTCTTCGATTTCTCGATAAAAAGAAATATGACCAACAGTGGTTCGAATGTATATACAACGAATTTCTTTTTTTATACTTCTTATTACTAAATAATCCCCATAAATCTCATAATAGGTACCCAAAGATTCATAGTGAACCTCGATAGGAACTTCTCTTGAAGACATAATGCATTGATCTATTCGCCACCGGAGCCAAAAAGGACTATCGAGATTTATTCTTTTTTGTCGATAAGCTCCAATTGCATCATAGGAATTACAAAAAAAGGGTTCTTTTTTTTTCATATACTTATAG